TTAATTCAATTCTTTATTCTTACATTAAAGAATGAATCAAATCTCCCCAAGTAGGATTCGAACCTACGACCAGTCAGTTAACAGCCGACCGCTCTACCACTGAGCTACTGAGGAACAAGGGGAGATTCGATCTCCTAGAGTTCAACTCCCGCTCTCAACCCATGAACAATATGAGTCCGAAGCTTCTTTCGTAACTCCCGGAATTTCTTCGTAGTGACTCCGTTCCATGCCTCATTTCATAGGGAAGCCCAAAGTGGCTCTATTTCATTCTATTTCACTTCCTAGCACTTCCTATCATTTAATATCCATCCCTTTGGTCTTATTTACATAAGAGATGTCATTTATAGTCTATCTCTTTCTATATATGGAAAGTCAAGAAATTCTCATCGAAACATCGAGAAATTGTGCATATAGAAAACTCTAAAGAAAGAAAAAAAGGAGACCCATGCCATGATTTTCAAATCTTTTCTACTTAGTAGTCTAAGTTTCTCGATGAGGATAATTAATTCGGTCGTTGTGGTCGGACTCTATTATGGATTTCTGACCACATTCTCCATAGGTCCCTCTTAGATCTTCTTTCTCCAATCTTGGATTAGGGAAGAAGGAGATATTCGCGACTACTGGCGGTTTCATTATGGGGCAGCTCATGATCTTCATATCGATCTATTATCCACCTCTGCATCTATTCTTTCTTAGCTAAACGGGTGGAAGATCCATCCAATTTGGTTATATCATGGACTCGAAAAACGGATCTGAATGTGACTGAAATGCACGATCTTCACAGGTATCACTTTTCACGATACCTAAAAGATGGAATAGCGATTTTCGAAGCATTTCCTATAAGAGAATGGTTTCCATTACTTTGAGAAATGGATTCTATATCAAACTATAGCTATTGCATTAAAGAAGAAAAGAAACTAATAGAAGTCGAAGACGAGGAATGGTAGTGAATAGAGAGAAAGATTCTTCTGATTTTCTTGTTCCTGAAAATATTCTATCTATCTCCTAGACGCCGTAGAGAATTGAGAATTTTCATGTCTTTCAATTCTCGTACTCGTAATTGGAAAGTTACGGAAGGAGATCCATCATTTTGCAATGAAAACAACATAAAAAACTCTGGACAATTTCGAAATCAGGCCAAGCGTCTTAATACATATGCAAAAAAATTCATTATTGGCCCACCATTGATTAGAAGATTTAGCTTGTATGAATCGCTATTGGTTTGATACGAATAATGGCAGTCGTTTCAGTATGTTAAGGATACAGATGTATCCACAATTCATTTAGAGTTACTTAATAGCCTATTTCTTATACCATATCTCTATCCCGTGAAATTCTCGAGCCGAAAGATGGATGCATATGCTGTGTTTCATTTTGCTAAACGATATCAATTAAATGGTGTATCAATTCCATAAATTGGATATAGCAATAAATAAATCAGCAAAATTCTTTTATTTTAGATAGAAGAAACATTTCTTCTATCTAAAATAAAAGAATGTACCCTTCTATCCAAATCCAATTTGCATCGATAAAATAAATCCAAATTCCAGTAGTAGATGAATAATTGCAAATTTTTGTGTGTACGAGATTAGAATAACTTCAAAATAACTGACATAATTTTGTATTTTTCCTGATCAGAAAAATACAAGAAAAAGAAAGGAGGTAGAAAAATTTTTGGATTTATGGTTAAAGAAGAAAAAGAAGAAAACAGGGGTTCTGTTGAATTTCAAGTATTCAGTTTCACCAATAAGATACGGAGACTTGCTTCACATTTGGAATTACACAAAAAAGATTTTTCATCGGAAAGAGGTCTACGAAGACTTTTGGGAAAACGTCAACGTTTGCTAGCTTATTTGGCAAAGAAAAATAGAGTACGTTATAAGAAATTAATCAGTCAGTTGGATATTAGGGAGAAGTAATTTAATCGTTCGAATTTTTTTCTTATTTTATTAGTAGTCTTATAGTAGTCTTAGATTTTGCATTTTGATGAGCCTCGTTTTGAGGAATTCATGGAATAATCCATTTTCATGGAATAATGAATTAAGGAAGAAAGGATATGAGTCTACCGCTTACAAGAAAAGATCTCATGATAGTCAATATGGGCCCTCACCACCCATCAATGCATGGTGTTCTTCGACTGATCGTTACTCTCGATGGTGAAGATGTTATTGATTGTGAACCCATATTAGGGTATTTACACAGAGGAATGGAAAAAATCGCGGAAAACCGAACTATTATACAATACTTACCTTATGTAACACGGTGGGATTATTTAGCTACTATGTTTACAGAAGCAATAACGGTAAATGCACCAGAATTCTTGGAGAATATTCAAATACCCCAAAGAGCCAGCTATATTAGGGTAATTATGTTAGAGTTGAGCCGTATAGCTTCTCACTTGTTATGGCTTGGACCTTTTATGGCAGATCTCGGCGCACAGACTCCTTTTTTCTATATTTTTAGAGAGAGAGAATTGATATATGATCTATTTGAAGCTGCTACAGGTATGCGAATGATGCATAATTACTTTCGCATCGGAGGAGTAGCCGCCGATCTACCTTATGGATGGATCGATAAATGTTTAGATTTCTGTGATTATTTTTTACGAGGAGTTGTTGAATATCAACAACTTATTACACAGAATCCCATTTTTATAGAACGAGTTGAAGGAGTCGGTTTTATTAGCGGAGAAGAAGCAGTAAATTGGGGCTTATCGGGACCGATGTTACGAGCTTCTGGAATACAATGGGATCTTCGTAAAGTTGATCCTTATGAGTCTTACAACCAATTTGATTGGAAAATCCAATGGCAAAAAGAAGGGGATTCATTAGCTCGCTATTTAGTACGAATGGGTGAAATGAGGGAATCCATCAAAATTATTCAACAGGCTGTAGAGAAAATTCCTGGGGGTCCTTATGAGAATTTAGAAGTCCGACGCTTTAAGAAAGCAAAGAATTCCGAATGGAATGCTTTTGAATATCGATTTCTTGGTAAAAAACCTTCGCCCAATTTTGAATTGTCAAAGCAAGAGCTTTATGTAAGAGTGGAAGCTCCAAAAGGTGAATTAGGAATTTATCTGGTAGGAGATGATAGTCTTTTCCCCTGGAGATGGAAAATTCGTCCACCTGGTTTTATTAATTTGCAAATTCTTCCTCAACTAGTTAAAAAAATGAAATTGGCTGATATCATGACGATATTAGGTAGTATAGATATCATTATGGGGGAAGTTGATCGTTGAAATGATAATAGATAGGGTAGAGGTAGAAACTATCAATTCTTTTTCGAAATCGGAATTATTAAAAGAAGTCTATGGACTGATATGGATTCTACCTATTTTGACCCTCCTACTGGGAATCACAATAGAAGTACTGGTAATTGTGTGGTTAGAAAGAGAAATATCCGCATCGATACAACAACGTATTGGTCCTGAATATGCTGGCCCCCTGGGACTGCTTCAAGCTATAGCCGATGGAACTAAGCTACTTTTTAAGGAGGATATCCTGCCATCCCGAGGAGATATTCCTTTATTTAGCATTGGACCCTCTATAGCAGTCATATCAATTTTATTAAGTTTTTTAGTTATCCCTTTAGGATATCCTTTTGTTTTAGCCGATCTTAGTATTGGTGTTTTTTTATGGATTGCCATTTCAAGTATTGCTCCTATTGGTCTTCTTATGGCAGGATATAGCTCAAATAATAAATATTCTTTTTTAGGCGGTCTACGAGCTGCTGCTCAATCTATTAGTTATGAAATACCATTAACTTTTTGTGTGCTAGCAATATCTCTACGTGTGATTCGTTAAAATAGGATCTTTTTCCTCTAAAATCCATTGAATATTTATCTTCCTTTTCTTATTCTATATTCGGGTTGGTAAGTTAAACTAGATAGCTATATGAGTGAAACAAAACAGCTTATTAATTTGTAGTAAAAAGAAAAAATCTCATTTCCTACGTACAAGAAAAAAGTTGAAGTAAACATAAGCAGTGTAAACTCTTTACCCCAAGGTTGAGATTTTTTGATTAGTCATCATATCTTGAAGCGGGCAAGAATAAAGGATTCGCGATATGGAATTCCATTACTAGAATATTCCTAGTTATTACTATAACTTATAATCATAAGAGGAATCCATCAAAAGTTAGTGAGGGGTTAGGAACACTAAAGTACATAAAGGATTAGTAATGAGGAAATCTAAGGCATTAGAGATTTTTCCTCATAAAAGGAATCATAATAAGGACTTGAAATTGGTGGAAATGATCAAGTAGTACTTTCTTCGGATTCCGATCCAGAGTATGTTCCCATTCACTTGTTAAGGAAATGGCTATCAAGAACGAATTAACCCTTTATTCCTTTTTTCTTTTTAAGTACCCCTCCCGGGGGAAAGAAGAATAGGACAAAAGATATGGAATGCAATACAAAAAAAAGATCTTTATTTATTCTTTCCTTCCTCTATTCATATTCATACAGAATTCCTCATGAACTAATGCCCAATTCTTTTCATTTATTAATTGCTATAACGAGTGTTTTATTCCAAGATTAAGTTATTGCTGAACAAAGAAAAATTCTCATTATATTATAAAGGACGAGATCAATTCGGAAGCGCTTTTTCTTATTCTAGCAGACGGAATTCCTTTGGTCTAATTTAGGACTTTCCAATCGATTTTATCTTACCTAATTCTATCTATGCCCAAGGGGATAATACCGAAATGAAACAACCCTTTCCTTTTTTCTGATCATAGAGAAGCCGTATGAAGCTAAGGTTTCATGTACGGTTTTGGAATAGCGGTGGGAACTGTGATGTTATCATCGACTATGATTATCTAACAGTTCAAGTACAGTTGATATAGTTGAAGCACAGTCAAAATATGGTTTTTTTGGATGGAATCTTTGGCGTCAGCCTATAGGTTTTCTGGTTTTTCTAATTTCTTCTTTGGCAGAATGTGAAAGATTACCCTTTGATTTACCAGAAGCAGAGGAAGAATTAGTAGCAGGTTATCAAACCGAATATTCCGGTATCAAATATGGTTTATTTTATCTTGTTTCTTACCTAAATTTATTAGTTTCCTCTTTATTTGTAACAGTTCTCTACTTAGGCGGGTGGAATTTCTCTATTCCCTATATATCCTTTTTTGGATTTTTCCAAATGAATAAAATGGTTGGAATTTTGGAAATGACAATGGGTATCTTTATTACATTAACTAAAGCTTATTTATTTCTCTTCATTTCTATCACAATAAGATGGACTTTACCCAGGATGAGAATGGATCAGTTATTAAATCTTGGATGGAAATTTCTTTTACCTATTTCCCTGGGCAATCTCTTATTAACAACTTCTTCCCAACTTGTTTCACTATAAATAAGATAATACAATAATAGTAAGAATATTTTCAACACAAAAATTCTCTCAAACAAGAGAAAGAAACATACCTTTTTCATAGATATTTATAATATGTTCCCTATGGTAACTGGGTTCATGAGTTATGGTCAACAAACAATACGCGCTGCAAGGTACATTGGTCAAAGTTTCATAATTACCTTATCCCACACAAATCGTTTACCTATAACGATTCACTACCCTTATGAAAAATCAATTACATCGGAGCGTTTCCGGGGGCGAATCCACTTTGAATTTGATAAATGTATTGCTTGTGAAGTATGTGTTCGCGTATGCCCGATAGATCTACCCCTTGTGGATTGGAGATTTGAAAAGGATATTAAAAGGAAACAATTGCTTAATTATAGTATTGATTTTGGAGTTTGTATATTTTGTGGTAATTGTGTTGAGTACTGTCCGACAAGCTGTTTATCAATGACTGAAGAATATGAACTTTCTACTTATGATCGTCATGAATTGAATTACAATCAAATTGCTTTGAGTCGGTTACCAATCTCCATAATGGGAGATTACACAATTCAAACAATTAGGAATTCGACTCAAAGTAAAATAGACGAAGAAAAATCTTTGAATTCAAGAACGATTACTAATTACTAGGATTTTTCTTTTTTGTTAGAAAAATCCAATAGTTCTTTACTAACTATAAAGAAAAACGAATAACTACTGCTTATTGCAAATTATTCCTGATTTAAAATGAGAGTTGATTTTCGTGATGTGATTTCTAACTATACAACTTATATACAAAAAATATCCTAATCCCTTTTTCCTTCCTTGAATCTTTTAGTTTTAGTTTTAGTCAGTTCATGAAAAATTTTATACTATTAATTTATTCTTATCCATAATGGATTTACCTGGACCAATACATGAGATTCTTGTGCTATTTGGGGAATTTTTTCTTCTACTAGGGGGCATAGGAGTAGTATTACTTACCAACCCAATTTATTCTGCCTTTTCGCTGGGATTAGTTCTTATTTGTATATCCTTATTCTATATTTTATTGAATTCCTACTTTGTAGCTGTCGCACAACTTCTTATTTATGTGGGAGCCATAAATGTCTTGATCATATTTGCCGTAATGTTCATAGATGGCTCAGAATGGTCTAAAAATAAGAATTATTGGACTATTGGAGATGGGTTCACTTCACTCGTTTGTATAACTATTCTTTTTTCACTAATGACTACTATCCCAGATACGTCATGGTATGGAATTCTTTGGACTACAAGATCAAACCAAATAGTAGAACAGGGTCTCATAAATAACGTTCAACAAATTGGGATTCATTTAGCAACTGATTTTTATCTTCCGTTTGAACTCATTTCCATAATTCTTCTAGTTTCTTTAATAGGTGCAATTACTATGGCTCGGCAATAAGAAATACTTAGAATGAGTCAAAATTCTTAGAATTTCAAATCTAAAATAAGTAACTAAAATAAATAACTAAAGAATCACAATTTTGATTTAGTAAAACCCATCTACTGCCAACAAATACCTTCTTTTCTCTTTTGTTGTGTAATTGTTCTATTCTAATTAATTGAATCGGTTCAATTCTTGTCCTCATATTGAAATGAATCGAGATTGATAAGGAGTTAGTTAATGATGTTTGAGCATGTACTTTTTTTGAGTGTCTATTTATTTTCGATTGGTATCTATGGATTGATCACAAGCCGAAACATGGTTAGAGCTCTAATATGTCTTGAACTTATACTGAATTCAATTAATCTAAATCTCGTAACATTTTCTGATCTATTTGATAGTCGCCAATTAAAAGGAGACATTTTCGCAATTTTTGTTATAGCCCTTGCGGCTGCTGAAGCAGCTATTGGACTATCCATTCTTTCTTCCATCCATCGTAACAGGAAATCAACTCGTATCAATCAATCGAATTTTTTGAATAATTAGACTTTTGAATAATTAGACATAGAATCCTCTAAACAAATAAACAAAGGCGCACATATAATGATAATATAAAATTCAAATATTAAGATGAATAGAAATCGAATACTATTTTCTTATTATTTTATTATTTTAGAATATCTATTTTTTGAGTAGGTTATTGTATAGTATTCTTTTTTACTTATTGAATTTTTGCAATTCATTGATATTGCAATTTGAATATTGCAATAATTTATATTGAAAAGACGATAGCCAATTTATTGGCTAGTTCGAATTCGTATGTACAATTCGTATAATTATGATTGTTGAAGCCCAAAATTCAAGTCTCTTGGCTCTTTTCACGCTTTCTCACAAACGGATTAAGAAATATATTGCATTATTTATTTGTTGAAGTTTGGATAAACCATTGCTTCGTCTGGTGCCTACAATACATATGACTCATATAGTACTAATTTCATTTTTACCAGATCGAAAATTTTTATGTTGAAAAGGAAAATTTATAGATCCAATGTCACATTCCGTAAAAATTTATGATACATGTATAGGATGCACTCAATGTGTACGAGCTTGTCCAACAGATGTATTAGAAATGATACCCTGGGATGGGTGTAAAGCCAAGCAAATTGCTTCTGCCCCGAGAACCGAAGATTGCGTGGGTTGTAAGAGATGCGAATCTGCCTGCCCAACAGATTTTTTAAGTGTCCGCGTTTATTTAGGGCCTGAAACAACCCGCAGCATGGCTCTATCTTATTGATACGTTACAAAAAACTCCACTTGAATCGTCTGATTCCTCTTTACCGAAGAAGCCTGTGCTCGAAATAAGCGAGCACGGGCTTTTCTGGTCAAAACGTATCTTGTCTTTATCACTTTATCATGAGTTATTTTCCTTGGTTAACAATACTTGTTGTTTTGCCGATATTTGCAGGTTCATTAATTTTCTTTTTACCTCATAGGGGAAACAAAATCGTTAGGTGGTATACTATATCTATTTGTTTATTAGAATTCCTTCTAATGACTTATGCATTCTGTTATCATTTCCAATTGGAGGATCCCTTAATCCAATTAAAGGAGGATTCTAAATGGATAGATGTCTTTGATTTCCACTGGAGATTGGGAATCGATGGACTTTCATTAGGATCTATTTTATTGACAGGATTTATCACTACTTTAGCTACTTTAGCAGCTTGGCCGGTTACCCGGAATTCGCGATTATTCTATTTCCTGATGCTAGCAATGTATAGTGGTCAAATAGGATTATTTTCTTCGCGAGACCTTTTACTTTTTTTTATCATGTGGGAGTTAGAATTAATTCCTGTTTACTTACTTTTATCCATGTGGGGGGGAAAGAGGCGTCTGTATTCAGCTACAAAGTTTATTTTGTATACTGCAGGCGGTTCCATTTTTTTCTTAATCGGAGTTCTAGGTATGGGCTTATATGGTTCCAACGAACCAAGATTAGATTTGGAAAGATTAATTAATCGATCATACCCTGCAACATTGGAAATACTATTTTATTTGGGCTTCCTTATTGCTTATGCTGTCAAATTGCCAATTATACCCCTACATACGTGGTTACCAGATACCCATGGGGAAGCGCATTACAGTACATGTATGCTTTTAGCGGGAATCCTATTAAAGATGGGAGCATACGGATTGATTCGGATCAATATGGAATTGTTACCTCATGCTCATTATCTATTTTCCCCCTGGTTGGTAATAATAGGAGCGATGCAAATAATCTATGCAGCTTCAACTTCTCTTGGTCAACGAAATTTCAAAAAAAGAATAGCCTATTCCTCCGTATCTCACATGGGTTTCATAATTATAGGAATTGGTTCCATAACCAACATTGGACTCAATGGAGCTATTTTACAAATACTATCCCATGGATTTATTGGTGCTACACTTTTTTTCTTGGCGGGAACGGCTTGTGATAGAATGCGTCTTGTTTATCTCGAAGAACTGGGGGGGATATCTATCCCAATGCCGAAAATTTTTACCATGTTTAGTAGCTTTTCAATGGCTTCTCTTGCCTTACCAGGAATGAGCGGTTTTGTTGCAGAATTAGTAGTATTTTTTGGACTAATTACTAGTCCAAAATTTCTGTTAATGCCAAAAATGCTAATTACTTTTGTAATGGCAATTGGAATGATATTAACTCCTATTTATTTATTATCTATGTTACGCCAGATGTTCTATGGATACAAGCTATTTCATGTTCCAAACGCAAATTTTGTGGATTCTGGACCGCGAGAACTCTTTCTTTTAATCTGTATCTTTTTACCAGTAATAGGAATTGGTATTTATCCAGATTTTGTTCTCTCGCTATCCGTTGACAGGGTAGAGGCTCTCTTATCCAATTATTATCCTAAATAGGATTTTTTTTTTTTACTAGTCCGCTCTATACTCTATATTCCATAGTGGAAAAACCAAATAATTCAGAAAAAAGTAAAAAAGTCTAAGTCTAATTAGATATATCTCGAATTTTTGAGAACCCTTTGAGAAGGCGTTCAAGGGGTTCTCAAATCAAACAAAAATGGAAAAACTTTCATTTCATGAAGGTTTTATGTTATGTAATCATTTAGATGGTAATGTAAATGAACCATAACTATGTAAACCTATTCCTAATAGATTGATACCAAAATAGCAGATCCAAATTATAAGAAATCCTATTGAAGCTACAAGTGCGGAATTCGTACCCTTCCAATTTGGATTTGTTCTACTATGTAAATAAATTGCGAATATGGTCCAAGTAATAAATGCCCAAGTTTCCTTAGGATCCCAATTCCAATAGGATCCCCACGCCTCATTAGCCCATACTGCTCCACAAAGAATACCTATGGTTAAAAGGGTAAACCCTAGGCTAATGACACGATAACTCCAAGAATCCAAACGCTCAGTTAATTGATATTTGTAATAATTTGAAAATGAAGGAAAAGAGGTGTTTTTTAAAGCACTTCTTTTTGCATAGAAATATTCAATCTCACTAAACTCACTAAAGAAAAATGTTTTAAGTAAAACATTTTTTTTCTTTTTAGAAAAGAAATCGAAATTCTTTCGAAATTTAATGATTAGAAGAGCGGCGGATAATAAGGATCCGCACAAAAGAGTTGCATAGCTTAGTAACATCATACTGACATGCATCATTAACCACTGAGATTGTAGAGCAGGTACTAGTATTGTGGATTGATGCATTTCAGTTAAAAGACCCGACGTGGCAAAGCCTTGCGTTAAAATAGTACTTGGCGTAGTTATTGTGCTTAAATCATTTTTAGAGTTCTGTATCTTAGGAATCGTATGAAGAATATACAGAGCCCATGAAAGGAAGATCAATGACTCATATAAATTACTTAATGGAAAATGTCCCGAAGAAGCCCAACGAGAAACTAAGAATCCTGTTATAGATAAAAAAGTTGCTATCATTCCTTTTTCTGACGAATCATGTAATCCCCCAAGTTCACGAACTAATAAGGTTATCAAATGAATCGTAATCACAATTGAAATAGTTGAGAAAGAGATATGAGTTAGTATATGTTCTAAAGTTGCAAATAGCATAAGGAGAAGGTCCCATTACAAAATTGGAAATTTCGAATTGAATCCATTTTCTAATCTATTGTATTCTTTTTCGAGAATGCCGCCACTCGGACTCGAACCGAGATGCTTGAGCACTGCTTCCTAAGAGCAGCGTGTCTACCAATTTCACCATGGCGGCTAACTTGAAATAATAGGGAACTTAAAAGAATAATAGTTATTCTCTGGCAAATCGTCGAGATTGGGAGAGTCCATAGAATTTAGGAACATTAGAATCTTCATTAAAATAGACTTCGTTTGGTAGTATCGTTGCGGATTTTTTTAACAAAAAACTCTTGCTTTGCTCAATAGAAACAAAGCTTGAAAGAGTTGGAACTGTTTTTTCTCAGTTGCAATATAGAACTAATTTTTTTCTAATTAGTTTCTCATTGAAATTTTTTCAAATCTTTCAATGCAATGGACAAAATCCAAAAAACCTTTTCTATCTATCCATTAGAATTTCTAGAATTTCATCATTAAATACAAAGAATTTTGGATTTTAGCAAAATTTCTAGAATGAAAGCCTTTATTCTCTTATTAATACGATTTACCAAGCCTAAACCAATTTATTTGTGGATTTTGGATAAGATAGGTAGAAGTTGTAAGTCCTATTGCAAGAATACTCTACTTTTCATAATAGAATCCTCATATTTTATTATGAGGATTCTATTATGAAAAGTTCGTTGATAGGAAAAGAATACTTAGGACACAGTATAGCAAAAACTTTTGTTCTATATATCAGAGGGGTTAGTTCTAAGAATATTGTACCGAGGAATTCGACACATAAAAGTACATTCATTAATTAATCCGAATTATTCATATTAAATAATTGGAATTTCTTTTGGATAGGTCAATTCAAATTATTCCAAAACCAGATTATTTGTTTGTTGCCCAGAAAAACCCTTTGGTTTTGGATGCTCGCTGCCGCTGGAAAATGATCTTGATTTTGCTAAAGAATAAGATTGTACTATGGAAAAATAAGTCTTTTTCTTCCAAAGATTTTTACGAATACGCTTTTTTGACATCGAAGTACGTTTTTTTGGAACTGCCATTTAAAAAGGAGATTACTTTTTTCTAGTTGTATGTGAAAGACATCTATTGCCGCAAATCAATCCTTCTTTCTGCTTTTTCTTAGTATTTATACTTAGATACTGAACTGAAATTCTGAATTCTTTTTTATTTCATTTTCTCTAATGCGGATAAGACAAGAATTTTTTAGCATATTTTTCATTTAGCATATTTTTCATATATATTTTGGATTTTGTTTTAATAATATAGAATATATACAAAGGTTTTCTATTTAAATCAATTTATATATCAAGTATACTTCATATATAGATATATGGTACGGGGGTCTATCCCCCATATAAGATGGGGGGATAAAAGGAAGGGAAAATTCAAATAGTTAATTAAGTTCAGAATGGTATTCCATAATTGAATTCCAATCAAAACAAAAAAAAATAGTTAGTCTCTTAAACAAGACATTCTAAAACTTAGGTAATTCTAGTCATTAGGATTTCAGTTCTATATGAAGTAAGGAATATTCGAGAATTTCCTATAAACATAGGTTTTCATTGGAATTCAATCAATCAGTTACGAAACATGAGAGTTGCTTCATCTTCATTGTAATAGAAAGAAATACAAAAATGAATAAAAAAATGAATAGAAAGTAAAATGATTCAATCCTTTTTTATATTTTAATAAATATCCTTCTTTAGATAATAACTAAGTAACAAAGTTATTTGATTAACTTTTTGAATTTAACCAAGTAAACCCATTCTTCATTTTTGATTATTTCAATGAGAGAAATTTGGAAAAATGAAGAATTCCAGTATTTTGTCTTATTCTTTTTTTTTTTATTCCTTCAGAAAGAGATAAGAATTGGTTTGGTGAATCGGAAACAATTTTATTTTATAAAAAAATTGAAGTAAAAATTTCCATTTCTTTTCTTATGGAACATACATATCAATATGCATGGGTAATCCCTCTTCTCCCACTTCCAGTTATTATGTCAATGGGGTTTGGACTTATTCTTATTCCGACAGCAACAAAAAATCTTCGTCGCATATGGGCTTTTCCTAGTGTTTTACTCTTAAGTATAGCTATGGTATTCTCAGTTCACCTATCTATTCAACAAATAAATGGAAGCTCTATCTATCAATATCTATGGTCTTGGACCGTCAATAATGATTTTTCCTTAGAATTTGGATACTTGATCGACCCGCTTACTTCTATTATGTTAATACTAATTACTACAGTAGGAATCCTCGTTCTTATTTATAGTGACGATTATATGTCTCACGATGAAGGATATTTGAGATTTTTTGTTTATATAAGTTTTTTCAATACTTCCATGTTGGGATTGGTTACTAGTTCCAATTTGATACAAATTTATTTTTTTTGGGAACTTGTGGGAATGTGTTCCTATTTATTGATAGGCTTTTGGTTTACACGGCCAATTGCAGCGAGTGCTTGTCAAAAAGCTTTTGTAACTAATCGTGTAGGGGATTTTGGTCTGTTATTAGGAATTTTAGGTTTTTTTTGGATAACAGGTAGTTTAGAGTTTCGGGATTTGTTCAAAATAGCTAATAACTGGATTCCTAATAATGGGATTAATTCCTTACTTACTACTTTGTGTGCTTTTTTATTATTCCTTGGTGCAGTTGCAAAATCTGCACAATTCCCTCTTCACGTATGGTTACCCGATGCTATGGAAGGACCCACTCCCATTTCGGCTCTTATACACGCAGCAACTATGGTTGCTGCGGGGATTTTTCTTCTAGCTCGACTTCTTCCTCTTTTCATATCCCTACCTTTAATAATGAGTTTCATTTCTTTAGTAGGTACAATAACACTCTTCTTAGGAGCTACTTTAGCTCTTGCTCAGAGAGATATTAAAAGAAGCTTAGCCTATTCTACAATGTCTCAATTGGGTTATATGATGTTAGCTCTAGGTATAGGTTCTTATCAAGCTGCTTTATTCCATTTGATCACTCATGCTTATTCGAAAGCTTTATTGTTCTTGGGATCCGGATCCATTATTCATTCAATGGAACCTCTTGTTGGATATTCACCAGATAAAAGTCAGAATATGGTTCTTATGGGTGGTTTAAGAAAATACGTTCCAATTACAAGAACTACTTTTTTATGGGGTACGCTTTCTCTTTGTGGTATTCCACCTCTTGCTTGCTTCTGGTCCAAAGATGAAATCCTTAGTAATAGTTGGTTGTATTCACCCTTTTTTGGAATAATAGCCTCTTTTACTGCAGGATTAACTGCGTTTTATATGTTTCGGATATATTTACTTACTTTTGATGGGTACCTGCGTGTTCATTTTCAAAATTACAGTAGCACTAAAGAGGGCTCGTTGTATTCAATATCCTTATGGGGAAAAAGGATACCCAAAGGAGTGAATAGAGATTTCATTTTATCAACAACGAAGAGTGGAGTTTCTTTTTTTTCACAAAATATATCCAAAATTCATGGTAATACAAGAAATAGGATAGGGTCCTTTAGTACTTCCTTTGGGGTTAAAAACACTTTTGTCTATCCTCATGAAACGGGAAATACTATGCTATTCCCTCTTTTTATATTACTGCTTTTTACTTTGTTCATTGGATCCATAGGAATCCATTTTGATAATGGAGTAATGGATAATGGAATAGCGGAGTTAACCATATTATCAAAGTGGTTAACTCCCTCAATAAGCTTTTTCCAGGAAAGTTCTAATTCTTCCATAAATTCATATGAATTTATCACTAATGCAATTTCTTCTGTAAGTCTAGCTATGTTTGGTCTATTCATAGCATATATCTTCTATGGATCTGCTTATTCTTTTTTTCAGAATTTATATTTAAAAAATTCCCTTGTAAAAGAGAGTCCGAAAAAGTCTTTTTTGGATCAAGTAAAAAAAAAGATATACAGTTGGTCATATAATCGTGGTTATATAGATATTTTCTATACTAGGGTCTTTACCCTGGGTATAAGAGGATTAACCGAACTAACGCAGTTTTTCGATAAGGGTGTCATTGATGGAATTACCAATGGGGTAGGTCTTGCTGGTTTTTGTATAGGAGAAGAAATTAAATATGTAGGGGGAGGGCGAATATCGTCTTATTTATTCTTTTTTTTATGTTATGTATC